ATGTTTCATTTTTTCTATATATAAATTAATAATGATTAAAAAAAATTTTAGTGTTTTAAATATAAGACCTGCTTCCGGTCAAAGTGCATTGTTCGACGCTCGTATTTAGGGGGTTTAGACGAGACATAGACAGTGCATGGGGGGGTAGGGGGGGTTTACGTAAAAAAATTTTCTCCGCGTTAGCGGGGGGGGGGACCTTAATACATGTAGGTGAATATTAATGCATGTCCATAAAACATTCATTATTTACCACATGAAGATGATGTAGTGGATTAATAGTGATAAATACCCATGACCTATATTAATGGTTACTAATACAAACCATGTCCTGCATGCATGGACTATTTATTTCTAGCGCGCTGCTTTATGTGGTTAAATGATACGTGCAAGTTATGTTCACGTTTTAGATATATATGGTTACTCCCACTTCTGAGATGTTGGTTGAAAGGCCCCAAAAGAAAAAAACTAAAGGCGCCGGTCACCAAGAAAATGCCGCGATCACGGACAGTTAGTATTCAAGCATCAACCCCCTGTTGAGGAAATGAACGAATATCACTCTACAATCACGATTGCGTCAAGCATATACCATCTGTTGAACGCTAAAGGAATGACACTCTACTTGATCAGTCTTTAGATTTCGCTTGAATTTATCCTTGGTGGAAGTGTTGCTGGTTTCTCGCCAGCTCGAAACATAATTACGGTAAGATATTAATTAAATGATATCCGTATGGAAAATAGATGAATGCACATTTATACATAGCAGCTTTAAACCGCTGTAATTTACGGAGAATAGTCTATGTAGGATTTCGGCTTTGGGTGTCGAGGGTAAGGATCACTTTCCTTTTTTCCGAGGCTTTTACAGGGTACGTTGTGTGGCAGAGCCCGGCAACTTAAAAGAGGTTACCCTCTATTTCCAGCTTACAAAGTTGGTGCTTTAAATTAAGCTATTTAAGCATCGTGTTATAAGCTTGTTTTCTAAGTGCCCAATTACAGGGAGGAAGATGATGAATAATGTGAAGTACAATGTTGAAGCAGTTTGACCAATTAGAATAAATGGTTCTTCTACTGGTTGGCCGCCGATTCAGGTCAATACTAGGGTGTTAGCTACAATGAGTCAAAAAAGTGTTTGAGATAATGGGCGGAATATTATACTGCGTTGTTTAGTGGTGTGGAGGAGGGGGATGATTATTAAGATTATGATCGAGAACAACAAGGCTAAGACTCCGCCGAGTTTGTTTGGGATTGAGCGTAGGATGGCGTAGGCAAATAGGAAGTACCATTCTGGCTTAATGTGTGGCGGGGTTATTAAAGGGTTTGCTGGGGTGAAGTTTTCTGGGTCTCCTAGGAGATTTGGGTGTATAAGGGCTAGGAAGGCTAAGGTTGTTAGTATGAGGATAAATCCAAACAGGTCCTTGTATGAAAAGTAAGGGTGAAATGGGACTTTATCTTGGTTTGAGGTTAACCCTGTTGGATTGTTTGAGCCAGTTTCGTGTAGAAATAACAGGTGGAGCATACTAGTTCCGGCGATTAAAAATGGGAGGAGGAAATGGATTGCGAAAAATCGGGTGAGGGTTGCGTTGTCAACAGCAAATCCGCCTCAGATTCATTGAACAAGGCTGTTACCAATATATGGGACTGCGGATAGGAGGTTTGTAATGACTGTGGCTCCTCAAAATGATATTTGTCCTCATGGCAGGACGTACCCCACAAATGCTGTAGCTATAACTAAGAATAGAAGGAGTACTCCGATGTTTCATGTTTCTTTGAATAGGTAGGAGCCGTAGTAAATCCCACGGCCGATGTGAAGGTAAATACAAATGAAAAAGAGAGATGCGCTGTTGGCGTGAATATTGCGCAATAGTCATCCATAGTTTACGTCGCGGCAAATATGGGCAATGGAAGAGAAGGCTATTGTGGTGTCGGCTGTATAGTGTATTGCTAGGAATAATCCTGTTAGAATTTGGATAATTAAGCAAATCCCTAATAGTGAGCCATAGTTTCACTGGTAAGAGAGGTTTGAGGGGGCGGGAAGGTCAATAAAGGAGTTGTTAATGATTTTTAAAATTGGGTGGGTTTTGCGTATGTTTGGTGCCATGTATGTTTTTATAGTTGAATAACAACGGTAGTTTTTCGGACTAAAAGTTTTGGTTATAATCCAAGTAGAAATATGTCATATGTAATGTTTTTTGGCTTAGTTGGGATGGTGTTGGGTTTAATTGGGGTGGCGTCTAATCCTTCGCCTTATTTTGCGGCGTTTGGGCTGGTGGTGGCGGCTGCTTCTGGTTGTTTAGTTCTTATGTGGGCTGGTGTTGTTTTTTTGTCGTTGGTTTTGTTCTTAATTTACTTAGGGGGTATGTTGGTTGTTTTTGCGTATTCTACTGCTATAGCTGCTGAGTCATATCCGGCTGCTTGGGGGGATTGAACGGTTATTAGTTATGTGGCGGGGTATTTGGTTGTGGTGCTAGTTGGGGGGTTGGTTGTGGAGGGTGTTGGTGTTAGTTCTGGTGTTGGTGAGTTTTCGTTGGTTTGTTGTGATTGGGGTGGGGTTTCAGTATTATATTCTGTTGGGGATAAGATACTTTTGGTGTTAGGTTGGGTGTTGTTGTTAACTTTGTTTGTTGTTTTAGAGGTGACTCGGGTGGCAGGTGTTGGAGCGGTAAGTGAAGTTAAGTTATAAGTGCGATTGTGACAGTTAAAAGGAAGATTGCGAGGTAGGTTTTTATTATGCCTTGTTGAACATTTGTAATGGTTTTTATTGGAGGCTGTTGTTGGTTTGCTAGTCCTTTGGGTCCTACTATCTCTAATCAAGCTGTATCAACTAGGTTGGTGGCGATTGTTTGACTGAGTTTTAATGTGGTGTTTGGTCCTGTTCGGTGAACTAGAATTGGAAAGAATCCTAGGGACAGTGAAAATGTGGAATATTTATTGTGGGGCTTATTGGTTGTGCTTATGAGGTCTGTAGCTAGTGTTAAACCTAGTACGAGAACTAAAATGGCGGCTAGTTTTAATGTAATTGGTATTGTTATGATTTGTGTTTTTGGTTGGGTGATGTTTGCGGAGATTATTAGGCCAGCTAAAATGCTGCCTCAGGCGAGGCGGTTGATTGAGCTTGCTAGTGCTTTGTTGTTTTCGTTTACTGGGATGATTGTGATATGACGGGGTTGTTGTATTGCGGCAAACTTAATAATGCGGAAGCTATAGACGGCGGTAAATATTGTGGCGATTAGGGTGATTGTGAGGGCCCAGGTGTTAGTGTGGGATGTGTTTATTGCTTCAATGATTGCGTCTTTTGAAAAGAAGCCTGTTAGAAAGGGCGTTCCTGTGAGGGCTATGCTGCCAATGGTTATGCATGATGTGGTTAGTGGAAGTGTTTTGTGTGTTGCGCCTATTTTTCGAATGTCTTGTTCATTATTTAGGTTGTGGATAATTGATCCCGAGCATAAAAATAATATGGCTTTGAAGAAGGCGTGGGTGCAAATGTGGAAGAAGGCTAGTTGGGGTTGATTGAGGCCGATGGTTACTATTATTAGGCCTAGTTGACTTGAGGTAGAGAAAGCTACAATTTTTTTGATGTCGTGTTGGGTGATTGCGCAAAGAGCTGTGAACAGTGTTGTTAGTGCTCCCAGGCATAGGCAGGTTGATAGGGCTGTTTGGTTTTGTTCGATTATTGGGCTGAATCGAATTAGAAGGAAGATGCCAGCTACAACTATAGTGCTTGAGTGTAGTAGGGCGGAAACAGGAGTTGGGCCTTCTATGGCTGCGGGTAATCATGGATGCAGGCCGAATTGGGCGGACTTGCCAGTGGCAGCTAGGATGAGGCCGAGTAGTGGAAGTGTTATGTCTGTGTGTGTGTTAAGCATAATGTGTTGTAGCTCTCAGGAGTTTAGGTTTGTGGCGAATCAGGCCATGGAGAGTACTAGTCCAATATCGCCGAGGCGGTTATATACGATCGCTTGTAGTGCTGCTGTGTTGGCGTCTATCCGTGAGTATCATCACCCGATTAGTAAAAATGATATAATTCCGACGCCTTCTCAGCCAATAAAAAGTTGAAATAGGTTGTTTGCTGTAACTAGTGTTATTATGGCTAACAGAAATAGTAGTAAGTATTTAAAAAATAGGTTGACTATTTGGTCGTGGCTTATATATCATGTGGAGAATTCTATGATGGATCAGGTTACAAATAGTGCTACTGGTATAAATAGAATTGAGTAGTAGTCAAATTTAAAGCTGATATTAATGTTAAAAGCTCCTGTGTTTAGTCAGCTTCAGCTTAGCGTAGTGGTTTCTATTCCTTGATTGAGAAAAATTATAAGGGAGACTAGGTTTGTTAAAAATGCTAATTTAACTATTAGTGTTGTGTTTGCTGGTATCTGGTTTTTGGTTTGGTGATTAAGCGGAATCAGTAGGAGAGAAATAGAGACTAGTGTGATTGAGGTGAAGGTTTGAGTTGCCATATCTTTTACATGGATTTGCACCAGGAGGGTTGGAGCCTAAGACCAACGGATAACTATTATCCTTTAAAAGAGGGTTGAAGAATTTAGCTTCAATAGGCAAAGTTAGCGACTTTTACTAAATTGTTCTCTCTTGGTAAATAAAAAGGCAGTTTTTAATTTTAGAATCACAATCTAATGTTTTGTTTAAACTATATTTACAGGAGTGGGGGCCTCAGATTAGCGCTGGGTTAAAAATTAATAGTGTTAGTGGCAGGAGGTGGAGGGTTATTAATAGATGCTCACGTGTATGTGACGGGTTGAGAAGGTTAATGTGTTTTGGTGTTGGGCCTCGTTGGGTTGTAAGGAATATGTGGAGCGTATATATGGCGGTGATAACAATTCCCACCCCTGTTATAATAATGGTCAGGTAAGATCAGTTGAATAGTGCTGAGATGATTGTGAGCTCACCCATTAAATTTGGGTAGGGGGGTACGGCTATGTTTGTTAGGTTAGCTAGCAATCATCATAGGGCTATTAAAGGGAGAATTGTTTGTAATCCGCGAGATAAAATTATTGTTCGATTATGGGTGCGCTCATAATTTGTATTGGCTAGGCAGAATAATATAGATGATGTTAGGCCATGGGCGATTATTAGTACGATTGCTCCTGTTAGGCCTCATGGTGTTTGGATTAGTGCTGCTGAGATTACTAGGGCTATGTGGCTTACTGATGAATAAGCGATTAGTGATTTTAGGTCTGACTGTCGTAGGCAGATTGAGCTGGTTATGATAATGCCTCATAGGCTGAGGATTATGAATGGAAAAATTAATTCTTTAGTGAATGGGGATAGGAGGGTGGAGATGCGTAAAATACCGTAGCCTCCAAGCTTTAATAAAATTGCGGCAAGTACCATTGACCCAGCGATCGGGGCTTCTACGTGGGCTTTTGGTAGTCAAAGGTGTAAGCCGTATAAGGGTATTTTTACTATGAAGGCGAGGAGGCAGGCTAGTCATCAGATGTTGTTGGTTGTAGTTGATTCAATTTGGCAGGTAAGTATTATGTTGGTTATTGATAAAGAGCCCGTAAAGGAACTGAGGGCTATAATTGCTACTAGGAGGGGTATAGATCCTAGTAGGGTGTAGAATAAAAAATATGTGCCTGCGTTTAAGCGTTCCATTTGATTGCCTCAGCGTGTAATAATAATGAGAGTTGGAATTAGTGTGGCTTCAAATATAATGTAGAATATAATAAACTCTGCTGCTGAAAATGCTAGAATTAAAGTTACCTGTAGTGTAATTACTATAGAGATGTATGTGCGTTGGCGTGGTTTTGGGGCCAAGATGAGGTGGTTTTGGCTTGCGATAATTATTATGGGAGTTAGTCAGCATGTTAAGATTATAAGTGGGCTGGAGAACTGGTCGGTAGCTGTTCACTTGGTGATGAATTGTAGTGTGGTTGATGGGTGATAAAATCATATTAAACTGGCTAGTGCAATAATGGTGGTGTGGAATGTTAAGGATGCTCAAAGTCATTTACTTTTGGTAAGCCATGTGGTTGGTAGTAGCATAAGTGTGGGAATTAAAATTTTTAGCATTGTAGGATGTTTATGTTTTGCATTAAATCGCTTCCGTGGGTTCGAGCTGTTGCTACTAAGATGGATAGACCTGTGCCTGCTTCACAGGCTGATAAGGTTAGTAGGACTATAGGATAAATGGTGGTTACGGTGGATTCTATTAGTGTAAGTCACAGTGCAAGTCCGACAAACAGGGATAATATTATTCCCTCTAAGCAGATTAATGCGGAGAGCAAATGGGCGCGGTGAAACGCTAGTCCTATTAGGCTTATTGTGAATGTTGCATAAATAATAAAGTTTATAAGGGTCATAAAGGGGCTATGGATTAATCATAATTTACTAGGTCGAAACTAGTGGTCTTGTTTTAGACTAGCTCCTTATTCAGTTCACTCTAATCCGCCTTGAATTCATTCGTAGATTAGACCGGCTGTTAATAAGGTCAGAATAATTGTTGCTATTAACAATGATATTGGTGGTGTTGTTAGCTGGCTTGCTCATGGTGTGGGGAGAAGTAGGGCGATTTCTAGGTCAAATAGTAAGAATAGGATTGCTACTAGGAAGAAGCGCATTGAGAATGGCAGACGTGCGGATCCTAATGGGTCAAAGCCGCATTCGTATGGTGAGAGTTTTTCTATGTTCGGGGAGGCTGGGGGAAGTCAGAAGCTTAGTATTAGTAGGATAAAGGTGATTACAGTGGTGGTGGACAGTGTAATAATAATCATTTGCTCTCTCTCGGGGTTAAACCGAGATGGAATGATTGGAAATCATTGGTATTGATTATACTAAGAGAGTATGAGCCTCATCAATAAATAGATACATATAGGAAGAGTCAGACTACGTCTACGAAGTGTCAGTATCAGGCGGCAGCCTCGAATCCGAAATGATGCTTGGATGTGTAGTGGTAGAGGATTTGTCGGGTTAGACATACGACTAAGAATGTTGAGCCGATGATAACATGCAGGCCGTGAAACCCTGTGGCTACAAAAAATGTTGAGCCGTAGATTCCGTCTGAAATTGCGAAAGGGGCTTCAAAGTACTCTATTGCTTGGAGGGCTGTAAAATATAACCCAAGCGTAACGGTTAAAATTAGGGCGTGGATTGCTTCTTTCCGGTTGTTTACCATGATGCTGTGGTGGGCTCATGTTACAGTTACGCCGGATGCTAGCAATACTGCTGTGTTGAGCAGTGGGACTTCAAATGGGTCAAGTGGGGAAATGCCGGTGGGGGGTCAGCATTCTCCAAGCTCGATTGTTGGTGCTAGGCTTGCGCGGTAAAATGCTCAGAAGAAGCCCAGGAAGAAGAAAACTTCTGAAACAATAAATAGAACTATTCCGTAGCGAAGGCCCTGTTGTACGATGGTGGTATGGTGTCCTTGAAATGTGGCTTCGCGGGTAATATCGCGTCATCATTGATATATGGTTAGGATTAATACTATAAAGCCGAGGCATAAGATGGTTATAGAGCTAAAGTGGAACCATATTGCTAGTCCGGAGGTTAATATAAGGGCTGCTACGGCCCCTGTTAATGGTCATGGACTTGGGTCTACTATGTGGTAAGCGTGGGCTTGGTGTGCCATTAGGTGTTTTCTTGTAAATAAAGGGTTAGCAGAAGAACGAAAACATATGCTTGGATTATGGCAACGGCTACTTCTAGCAGGGTGAGTAAAAGTAGGACGAGGGTTGTTAGTGCAGCTAGGGTTGGTATTATTGTCATTAGTACTAGTGCGGCTGTCGAGATAAGTTGAATTAGAAGGTGTCCGGCTGTCAAGTTGGCTGTGAGTCGTACGCCGAGTGCTAGGGGGCGAATAAATAGGCTAATGGTTTCAATGATAATGAGTGGTGGAATAAGCAGGGTTGGCGTGCCTTCTGGAAGGAGATGGCCGAGTGAGGTAGTGGGCTGGGTTCGTATACCTAGAATGATGGTAGATAATCATATTGGTACGGCAAGCGCCATATTCAATGATAGTTGAGTAGTTGGGGTAAATGTATAGGGTAGTAGTCCAAGCAGGTTGATGGTTAGTAAAAATGTTATTAGTGTAGTTAAAATTAAGGCTCATTTTTGTCCAGCATTATTAATTGGGATGAAGAGTTGTTTTGTAATGTTTAAGAGCGCTCAGGATTGTAGTGTGGTTAGCCGGTTGTTAAGTCATTGTTTTGTAGGGGTTAGTAAGAGTAACAGCGGGGTGAATATGGCTGGAATAATAAGGGGCAGGCCTAGTAGTGTGGGGCTCATAAATTGGTCAAAGAAGCTAATTATCATGGTCAGGCTCAAGGGGTGATTGGGTGTGTGTGTTTATTTGTGTAGCAAATTGGGTTCGTTGGTTCGTATTTAATTGTTTTTGTTAAAGTTATTAGTAGAATTGTTCATGAAACAAAAAGGACTATAAATCATGGGGCGGGGTTTAGTTGTGGCATATCACTGAAGGTGGTTGGTGAGCACCGTAAGGCAGCTTAAAAGGCTGATGCCGTGCATGTTGGCTATTCAGTGATGTTTCTAGCATTGATAAGGATCAGTTTTCAAAGTGTTGTAAGGGAACCGACTCTACTACAATAGGCATAAAGCTGTGATTTGCGCCACAGATTTCCGAGCACTGTCCATAATAAAGGCCCGGCCGTGTGGTAACAAAAGTTGTTTGATTTAGTCGCCCCGGGGTAGCGTCAGTCTTTACTCCTAGTGAGGGGATGGTTCATGAGTGTAATACGTCGTCTGCCGAAATTAGTATGCGAACTGGGGACTCTGTTGGAATTACAAGGTGGTTATCTACTTCAAGAAGGCGGAACTGGCCGGCTTCCAGCGTGCTTGTAGGGGCTATATATGCGTCAAATGAGAGTAGGTTGTAATCAGAAAACTCATAAGATCAGTATCATTGATGTCCTGTTGATTTAATGGTAATATGAGGATCGTCCATTTCGTCTATTAAGTACAAGATTCGTAGGGATGGGAGAGCAATTACGATTATAATGATTGCCGGGAGGATGGTTCAAATTATTTCTACTTCTTGGGCGTCTATTGAGTTCGTGTTTGTTAGTTTTGTTGACATTATAATTGTGATGATATATAGTACTAATGTACTGATTAAAAATACAATTATTAGCGTGTGGTCGTGAAAGTGTAGTAGTTCTTCTATAATTGGTGAGGCTGCGTCTTGAAAGCCTAATTGTGATGGGTGAGCCATGTAAAATGTACGGGGGTTTCACCCGTTATTCCGTCATGACGAGGCGGTGTGATTAGTTTACTAACATTTTATAAGAAGGTGATAGAGTGGTTATATGGTCGGTTTGAAGCCGGTCTACGTGGGTTCGATTCCTACCCTTTTTGAGGTATTTGAACAAATGCTGGTTCTTCGTATGTGTGATATGGTGGTGGGCAGCCATGAAGTCATTCGATGTTTGTAGGTGTAAGTTCGGTTAATGCGACTTCCCGTTTGGCTGAAAATGCTTCTCAAATGATAAATATTATTATGATCACAGCTACTAGTGAGATTAAAGAGCCAACAGATGAAATGGCATTTCATAGTGTATAGGCGTCTGGGTAGTCTGAGTAGCGACGTGGTATTCCTGCAAGGCCTAGGAAATGTTGAGGGAAAAATGTTATATTGACCCCTGCAAATATTACTCCGAAGTGAATTTTTGTTCAGGTGTCGTGTAAGGTGTATCCTGAGAATAAAGGGAATCAGTGAATAAATCCCCCTATGATAGCAAAGACTGCGCCTATTGATAGGACGTAGTGGAAGTGGGCAACTACATAGTAGGTGTCGTGCAGTACAATATCTAATGAGGAGTTGGCTAGAACAATGCCTGTTAGTCCGCCAATTGTGAATAAGAAAATAAATCCAAGGGCTCATAATATAGCTGCGTCTCATTTAATAGTTCCTCCGTGCAGGGTTGCTAATCAGCTAAACACTTTCACGCCGGTGGGAATGGCGATAATTATTGTTGCTGAGGTAAAGTATGCGCGCGTGTCTGTGTTTAAGCCTACTGTAAATATGTGGTGGGCTCAGACAATGAAGCCAAGCAGGCCGATGGATATTATTGCTCAGACCATGCCTATGTAGCCGAAAGGTTCTTTTTTACCAGAATAATATGTGACGATGTGAGAAATTATTCCAAACCCTGGGAGGATCAGAATATAAACTTCTGGGTGACCGAAGAATCAGAACAGATGTTGGTATAGGATTGGGTCTCCTCCACCAGCGGGGTCAAAAAAAGTTGTATTAAGGTTACGGTCGGTAAGCAGCATGGTGATGCCAGCGGCTAAAACTGGGAGTGATAACAGGAGTAGTACCGCAGTGACTAAGACTGATCAAACAAATAGTGGAGTTTGGTATTGGGATATTACAGGGGGTTTTATGTTAATAATAGTGGTGATAAAGTTAATTGCGCCGAGGATAGATGAGACTCCGGCTAGGTGAAGTGAAAAGATAGTGAGGTCTACGGATGCGCCTGCGTGGGCTAGGTTTCCGGCTAGTGGTGGATATACTGTTCAGCCTGTGCCAGCGCCTGCCTCAACTCCAGAAGAGGCCAAGAGGAGCAGAAGAGATGGGGGGAGTAGCCAAAAGCTTATGTTATTTATGCGGGGAAATGCTATATCAGGCGCGCCAATTATTAAGGGGACTAATCAATTACCAAATCCGCCGATTATAATAGGTATTACTATAAAAAAGATTATAATAAAAGCGTGTGCGGTGACAATGACGTTGTAGATCTGATCGTCTCCTAGAAGGGCTCCAGGTTGGCTTAATTCTGCGCGGATGAGCAGGCTGAGGGCGGTGCCTACTATTCCGGATCAGGCACCAAATACGAGGTAGAGGGTGCCGATGTCTTTATGGTTTGTTGAGAAGAATCAACGAGTGAGTGCCACAGGTAAGATGGCTGAGGGTTAAGCGGCGGATTGTAGCTCCGAGTACAGAGGTTAAAGTCCTCTTATTACCAGCACTGTAGTGTATAGCACACAAGATTGCAAGTCTTGAAGAGAAGAGAAGATCTTCCGGGGCTTTCTCCCGCCTTTTTAGAAGACGGCGGGAGAAGTAGGCTGAAGCTCTCTGGGTTGAGCGTTTAGTTGTTAACTAAAAGGTCGTGGGATAAAAGCCCATCAGCCTAGTGGGGCTTTAGCTTAATTAAAGTGTCTGAGTTGCATTCAGAGGATGTGAGGTAGCTTCTTGCAGGTCCCATCAGGAGTTAGAGGTGTTGGCTTCTATTTAAAGCTTTGAAGGCTTTCGGTTTAAAATTATCCTAAACTCCTATAATGTGAAGATTGTTGGGGTTAGTGGTAAGAGTATTGTGGATAAAATTATGGTGAGAGATATTGTTGTGGTTAATTTGTTGGTTTTGTGGCGTCATGTTGGTGTTGAGTTTGTGTTATTTGGTGATTGTGTTAGGGTTATTGAGTAGCATAGTCGTAGGTAGAAGAAGAGGCTGAGTAGGGCTGAAATAGCTATTATTGTTGCGATTGCTGTTATGCTGTGTTTGGTTAGTTCGTGGATAATTAGTCATTTTGGCATGAAGCCAGATGTGGGGGGGAGGCCTCCTATAGATAGTAGAATAATTAGTATAATGGCTGTTAGTGTGGGTGCTTTTATTCATGAGATTGTTATTGTAGAAATTTTAGTTGTGTTAATGGTTTTGAGGTTAAGGAATATTGTTGTTGTTAGTGCTAGGTAAATAATAAAATTTAGTTTGGTTAAGGCTGGGCTTATTGGCAGGATGGCAATTATTCATCCTAGGTGGGCGATTGATGAGTAAGCTATAATTTTCCGTACTTGGGTCTGGTTAATTCCGGCTCAGCCGCCTGTTAAGGTGGAGAGGAGGCCTATAAAAATAAGTAAGTTAGGGTTTAATGAGTTGCAAAGTATAATAATTAGTGCTATTGGAGCGATTTTTTGTCATGTTGATAAAATTAAGCCTGTTGTTATGTCAATTCCTTGCAGGACTTCTGGTAATCAAAAGTGTACTGGGGCAAGTCCGAGTTTTATTATTAGGGCGATTGTAATTATGTTTGATGGGGCTGGGGATATGTGTTTAATTTCTCATTCACCTGTGGATCAGGCGTTTATTAATGTGGTGAATAAAATAAGTGCTGATGCTGCGGCTTGAGTGAGGAAGTATTTTATTGTGGCTTCTGTTGCGCGTGGGTGGTGTTGTTGAATTAATAGTGGAATAATTGAAAGGGTATTAATTTCTAGGCCTATTCATGCCACGAGCCAGTGACTACTGGTTAGGGTTAGTGTTGTTCCAAGAATTATACTGGTTAGTATAATTGCTAGTGGATATGGATTCATTAGTAAAGGGAGAGGTTTCATCAACATGTTCGGGGTATGGGCCCAAAAGCTTGGTTAGCTGACTTTACTAGAAGGTAGTGTATTGGGGCACGAAGGGTTTTGATCCCTTTAGGATAGGTTCAAATCTTATCTTTCTAATGGACATGAAGAGGTTTAAACTCTTATGGTGCACTCTATCAAAGTGGTCCTTAATTTTCGGGCACATGTCTATATCTGGGGGGGGAGGCCGGCTGTTGAAATGGGGAGAGCGATGTAGAAAAGGGTTAGGGCTAGTACTAAGGGGAGGAAGTTTTTCCACACCAGGTGTATAAGTTGATCATATCGAAATCGTGGGTATGAGGCGCGAATTCATAAGAACAGGGAGGACAATAATATAGTTTTGGTGATTGTGTCGCAGGTTATGGTTTCTGTGTGTATGTAGAGGATAGGGGCTATAAAAATGATAACGGAGAAGGTATTTATTATCAGGATGTTTGAGTATTCTGCTAAGAAGAATAGTGCGAAGGGCCCCCCGGCATATTCTACGTTGAATCCGGAAACTAGCTCGGACTCGCCCTCTGTTAGGTCGAATGGGGATCGGTTGGTTTCTGCTAGGGTGGAAATATATCATATTATTGCCATTGGTCAGGCTGGAAAGATTAGTCAAATGGTCTGTTGTGTGTAGATGTAGTTATATAGTGTAAATGCTCCTGATAGTAGGATAGTGCATAGCAGGATTAGTCCTAGTGTTACTTCGTATGAGATGGTTTGTGCGACGGATCGAAGGGCTCCGATTAGTGCGTATTTTGAGTTTGAGGCTCATCCTGATCCTAGAACGGAATAGACGGCTAGGCTTGAGAGTGCTAGTAGGAATAGGACCCCTAGGTTTAGGTCCAGGATAGGGATTGGCATTGGTATGGGAGTTCATAGTGTTAGGGCGAGTGTTAGGGCGAGGAGGGGGGTGAGAAGAAAAATTGTTTGAGAAGAAGTAAGGGGGCGAAGGGGCTCTTTGATGAAGAGTTTTATGCCGTCTGCGATCGGCTGTAGGAGTCCAGTAGGGCCCACGGTGTTTGGGCCTTTTCGTAGTTGTATATATCCTAGTAGTTTTCGTTCTGCGAGTGTTAGGAATGCGATTGCTAGAAGAATTGGTACTACTAGGATTAATGGGTTTATGGTGTTAATGAAGTACACGACTTAAGAGAGGAGTTGAACCTCTGGTTGAAGGACTTAGGTCTTTTGCATTTACCAGGCTCTGCCACTCAAGTTTGACCCCTTGTTTTGGGGTGTTGTGGTGTATTAGCAATTTAGTTGTGTTCATAGTTACTGTGAGGGCGTGTATAATATATTGGCCCTGTTTCTCCGGTCCTTTCGTACTAGGAGAAATTAATGCGTAGGTAGAAACTGACCTGGATTGCTCCGGTCTGAACTCAGATCACGTAGGGTTTTAATTGTTGAACAAACAAACCTATGACAACGGTTGCATTGTCTGGGTACCCTGATCCAACATCGAGGTCGTAAACCTTCTTGTCGATAAGGACTCTGAAAGAAGATGGCGCTGTTATCCCTAGGGTAGCTTGGTTCGTTGATCAATTTATTGGATCAGTTGTTTAAAATGTTTTGGTGCGTTGGCTTGTGTTGTTCAGCGAATGATTCACGGAGGGTTTGTGTGCTCCGCAGTCGCCCCAACTGAAGATAGTGAAAACAAGTTGCTGCTGGTTATGGGGCAGGGGGTTGTTTTTATCTTAAGCTCCATAGGGTCTTCTCGTCTTACGGGTTTATTCCTGCTTTTTTACAGGGAGATCAGTTTCGTGGACTAGACAAAGGAGACAGTTAAGCTTTCGTGTTGCCTTTCATACAGGTCTTTATTTAAAAAACAAGTGATTATGCTACCTTTGCACGGTCAAAATACCGTGGCCGTTGAATCAGTGTCACTGGGCAGGCAGTACCTCTAATATGTGTAGCTAGAGGCGATGTTTTTGGTAAACAGGCGAAGCTTGTGTGATTTGCCTAATTCCTTCTTTGTCTTATGGTCTTCTGATTAGCGCTCTTGTGTAAGGTTAACGGTTACATTAGGCAAGTTTCTTGCTTAGGTGTTAGTTTGGCCAATAGGTCGGTAATTGTCAGTAGTTTGTCTGGTCTGAGTTACACTGGCGCTTTGAGAGAGTCGTGCTTTCTCATTACTAGTTTTAACATTAACTGGCTATAGGGTTATAGGCTGGCTCATTTGGTTTTATAGGGTTTGATAAATGATTTGGATTTTTGGGTGTGTTTATGCTTATGCTGTAACGCGGTTAAAGTGGGTGGCTGCTGTTGGGCCTACTAGGGTTATATTCCTTGGGTGTTGTAATCATTACCTATTGTCTTAGGTTGTGTCCTGTCTCATAAGAGCTGTACCTCTTATGAGTGGCTGTTGAGTTTTAATTTAATATGGCATTATATTAGTAAGAGTTGCAGCGGAGCTTAGACTCGTTTATTGAGCAACCAGCTATCACCAGATTTGGTAGGCATGTCACCTCTATTTTAAAGTCTCCCCACTCTTTTGCTACAGAGACGGGTAGGCCCTGTAATAGGCTGCTTTAAAATAGCTCATCTGGTTTCGGGGGGCCAGGCTAAAAGTCTTTTTGCCTGGTCAGACTTGTTAAATCATGATGCGAAAGGTACGGGGGTTAGTTCCTGCTTTTTAGTACTTTTGTGAGTTGTTTGACTTCTTTTTCAGCTTTCCCTTACGGTACTTGGTCTATTGCGTCGTGTGTCTTTTCTATCGCCTATACTAGGATAGTGAATGTTTTAGTTTATTTGGAGGTGATTTGTTATGTTTAATTTAAAAGTTTAGCTAGCATTATTGTTCAGAACGACCTGATTATGCAGATGTTTTTTCGGTGTAGGCGAAATGTTTTGTGTATACTACGTTCTGGTTAATCCAAGAGCACTTTCCAGTGCGCTTACCATGTTACGACTTTCCTCATCTAAAGTTTGTTATGTTGTTATTTATTGTGGTTTGATCATCGATGAGAGGTGGTGACGGGCGGTGTGTGCGCGCCTCAGAGCCAAATTAAGAAGAATATGATGATTTCTTCTTACTGCCAAATCCGCCTTAAAATTATTTTTCATTATATTATCCGTGGTTTCTTGCGGAAGAAAATGTAGCCCATTTCTTTCCACCTTATGTGCTACACCTTGACCTGACGTGCTTGCGGGCTGTAGTTTTGCCAATGGTAGTTCTCTCAGGAGGTTGACTGGCGACGGGGGTATATAGGCTGATTACTAAGGGTGGTGAGGTAAAACGTGGGTTATCGATTATAGAACAGGCTCCTCTGGGTGGGTTTGAGGCACCGCCAAGTCCTTTGAGTTTTAAGCTGCTGCTCGTAGTACTCTGGCAGATGTTATAGTGACTGGTCAAGTTTTGTGGCTAAGCATAGTGGGGTATCTAATCCCAGTTTGTGTTTTAGCGGTCGTGATGTGGGGTAATCGTTAATGTTAAGACCACTTTCGATGGTGTGTGTGTGTTATCTCACTGAGGCGTACTACAGCCGGGTGAATTTTTAGTCTTATAGGGTCGATGTTTCTTGATCACACTTTACGCCGAATGGCTATTAATTTGGGCTTCTTGTTTAACCGCGGTGGCTGGCACAAGATTTACCAACTCTTTTAACTATAACTAGGTCAAGCTTGCGCTTATTGTTAAGGTTAATCGCTGCTGCGTGCCCTTGGGGGTGTGGCTGGGCTAGATGTAGTGGGCTAACATAGGTGTTGTGCCTGATATCGGCTCCGCGCGGCGGGGGTTGTCACTGGTGGGCTGAGACTTGCATGTGTAAGTTTAGTTAGAATTAATAGTAAAGTTAGGACTGAACTTTTAGTGTCTTTGGAATGGGTCAGCTTCATATTGGCATCTTCAGTGCCATGCTTTAGTTTAAGCTACAAGGAC